TCACCTTTGCCTAGAAAATTATTGATAGGGATATAGGCTAATTTATCAAATGTTTTTCTTTTCTGTGTGTTGTAATTATAAGAATTCTTTTGAGTCTTATTTACTTGGAATGGTGATCTATAAATGGATGGGTCCTCTTTCTTTTCATAATTAATAGATCTATAAGATAAAAGATTATATATATAGTATTTTTTAAAATTATCTTTCTGATTTGGTAATAAATATACTTTGTAATCGCTTTGTTTTTTATAATAACTTAATTGTTCTTTTTCATATGAATCCTCTTTCTTTAAATTTGTATCTTGAATTGTATGACATTGATTGGTGCTATTTTGCCACTTTTGTGCTATTAATTTTAATTTAGACCATCTAATCTGAGATAAATGGTATTGATAATGACCTATTAACCAGTTTTTCCATTTATTTTTTTTCGAGTTCCGAAGTTTCTTAGCTTTGAATTCAGAATCAATTATTCCTTGTCTTCCAAAATAAGTTTTTATTGAAGTTTTAAGAAAAAGGGGTGTTCCGTGATATTCAAGAATAGATCTTAACTTGTTTAATTGAAGAACTTGGATTTGTGACAATTTGTAAAATACATATGCTTGTGAGAAGGAGGATAATCCATCAACATTCTGTGAATTATTATTACTAATATTATAAAAGGATTTTTGTATAGTTGAAATAAAGTCAATTTTCGTTTCATTAGTTTTATTACCTTTTTCATGATTTTTTTTAATATTTAAAATGGGTTTATCAATAAGAGTTTTTGTTGATTCAAGAAAAAGCTTTGTATACATTCTGGGAATATTAATCATAGATAGAAGTATATCTATGTATATCTTTTCAATGAAAAATTTTATAAAAAAATAAGATTTATGAATTAATCGAGCGCTGCGCCTTTTTAATATTTGCCAAATAGTTTTTGGGAATTCGAATCTTTTAACATTAGAACTACTTTTATTAGTATTAGGACTAAGATTTCTTCCTGGAATCACTTTTTTTTTTTCTTTTGTAATTTTTTCTATTTTTTTTCTAATTGTACTTGTTCTATCAGTTAGATCGTTCGTTTTTTTTTCTGTCAGTAAATAATTTGTCCAACTTGTAGATCTAATTTGATTCACGGATTCATGAATTATTTGATTACGCGTTATAGAATCTTTTTCTTTTTTCGTTTCGCTTGATTTATCTACTTCTTTCAATCTACTAAATAGAATTCTTTTTATTTTTGAAATTTCTTTTATTATTATTTTTAAAAATAGAATACTTTTGCTAAACCATTTGTTTGTTTTTTTTGAGATAGTTAGAAAAAATCTTGTTCTTGCTTTTAAAACTTGTAGAATTAGAAAATATTTTTTTTTGAAGTTTCCAATTTTTTTTTCGAGTTTCTTTAAAATAGGTCCAAAAAAGGAAGGCCGTTTTCGGGGAGAACCAAAAGGAAGTTCAGTCTCCATTCCCCAAACTGTTAAAAAAGAAAAATCATCTTTTTGCCCTTTCTTTTTCATTCGATCTATATAAGAAGACCCTAACTTAGATCCGTACCAAGGTTTCAGACAGAAAGGAAACAGTATTTTTATCTGAATACCGTCTAGTAACCAATTTTTTGGAAATTCTCTTTTTGATAATTGAACACCATTATAGGTGCATTTAATATGTATTTCCCTATTCCATTCCTTGAAATCCTCAGACCATTCAGGAAATTGCAATAGTAGTATACGGATAATATTTTTAGCTACTATTAATGAAGGTAATAGAATATATTTTCTAAGAGTCGATTGAGTTATTAACATTAAACCTCTTACTGCTTGTGCGAATGGGATGGTATCCCAGGCTTCTGCTATTTCTATTCGTGCTTTTTCCTTTCTTTTGTTCTCTTCTTTTTTGTCTTTCTCTTTTTTTTCTTCTATGTAATCTGAAATTTTTAGTTCTGTTCCCTCTCCCATCCAGTTTCGAAAAATGAGTTTCATTACCCCGGAGGTATCAAAAAAAAGAAGGTGTGGTTTGTATATTCTGTTCAAAAAGAGGAGAGAATGCGCATTTGCTTGAAAGAGTTCCCCAATAACTGTTTTACGTCTTTGTGCTCGCATAGACCCTTTGATTATGTCTCGACGAAAATCCGATTGTTGCGAATAGCGTATCAAAGCCACTTCGTCTGTTTTATCAGGATTTGTAATATCTTTATTATCATTATTTCGCCGATTATCAGTAAAAATCACTACACGTTTGGCTTTTCTTGAACGAATCTGATAATCAATGGGTACTTCTTCTTCACCCTCTCCTTCCTGTTGTTCTAATTCATTGATTAATTTGAATGACCATCGAGGGACATTTTTACTGATTTCTTTTATTCCAATAATTTTTTTTTTTCTTTTTTTATTTTTAGTATCAGTTCTAATTGCATCGAATAAAAATTTTAAAAATTTTGTTTCCTTTTCGGAATCCATTCTTTCTTGTTCTAAAAATAAAAAGGAAACTTTAAAATTAAAGTTTGATTCTCTTTCTC